ATTTTTACTGATAACAACGAGGATGAGGATGCTGATCTTACTACAGATACTAATACGTTCGATCAAACAGCCACAGACGAGAACGAGGTGTCCTTAATACGCTATTCACAACAATCAGACTTTCGTCGAGATCTAATCACGGGTTCTATGCGATCTCAAAGGCGAAAAATCGTAATTTTAGAATTGTTTCAAGCAAATGCGCACGCCCCTCTTTTTTTGGACAGAAGAAAAAAAAAACCTATTTTTTCTTTTGATATCTCCGAATTAATTAAACCTATTTTTAGAAATAGGTTGGGTAAGGAGGAAACATTGAAAATTTTAAAGTATACAGAGGAGCAAACAAAAAAAGACGCCAAAGAAGAAAAGAACACAAAAATAGCGGACACACGAATCGCGATAGCAGAAACCTGGGATAGAATTCGACTTGCACAAATAATAAGAGGTTGCATGTTACTAACTCACTCTATTTTGAGAAAATATATTCTATTACCTTCATTCATAATTACGAAAAATATTGGACGTATACTCCTATTTCAACTTCCTGAATGGTCTGAGGATTTTCAGGCATGGGATAGAGAAATACATATTAAATGTACTTATAACGGTGTTCCATTATCCGAAACAGAATTTCCTATAAACTGGTTGACAGACGGTATTCAGATAAAAATATTATTTCCTTTATCTTTGAAACCTTGGAACAAATTGAAACTGGTATCCTCTCAAAAAGATCTAATGAAAAACAAAAAGGATTTTTGTTTTTTAACAGTTTGGGGAATGGAAGCCAAAATTCCTTTTGGTTCACCCCGAAAACGACTTTCCTTTTTTAAACCCATTTTTACGGAATTGAAAAAAAAAATTGGAAAATTTAAAAAGAAGTATTTTCGCATTCTAATAGTTTTCAAAGGAAAAACAAAATTACTTGGAAAACTTCTAAAAGAAAAAAAAAAATGGGTTATTAAAAGTGTTGTTTTGATCAAAAAAAAAGCAAAAGAACTTTCAAAAATAAACCCAATTCAATTACAATTATTTCGGGGTGAAATCTATGAATCGAGAGAATTTAAAGAAAAAAAAGATTCCCTAATAAACAATCAGATCATTTACGAATCATTGAGTGAAGTTGCATCTCCGAGTTGGCCAAATTTTTCATTTAAGGAAAAAAAAATGAAGGATCTGGCTGATCGAATAAGTACCATTCTAAATCAAATCGAAAGAATCTCAAAAGATAAAAAAAAAGTAATTCCAAGAATAAATAATCTTATTAGTCCCAACAAAACAAATTATAATGCTAACAGATTTGAAAAATGGGAAATCTTTCAAAGAAGAAATGCTAGAATAATTTGTAAATTACTTTTTTTTTTTCAATTTTTTATTGAAAGAATATACACAGATATTTTTGTATCTAGTTTTAATATTCTGAAAAAAAATACAGAACTTGTTCTTGGATTAATCAAAATAATTCTTGATAAATCCATTCTTGATAAATCCATTTACAATAATTCAAGAAAACAAGAAATAATTAAAAAAAAAACGAAAAATTCAATTTGGTTTATTTCAAAGTCACTTGATAATATTAGTAATCGTAGAACCAATTCCCATAGTTTTTATGACTTATCCTACGTATCACAAGCATACGTCTTTTACAAATTTAAATTCTCACAAATCCACGTTAGTAATTCTTATAAATTCAGATCTGTTCCTCACTCTCAAGAAATCCCCTTTTTTCTTAAACCAGAAATAAAAGATTCTTTTGAAACGCGAGGAGTGGTTCATTCGAAATTGGGGGGTAAGAAACTTTCGAATTATGAAATGAATCAATGGAAAAACTGGTTAAGAAGACATTATCAATACAATTTATCTCAGATAAAATGGTCTAGATTAATACCAAAAAAATGGCGAAATACGGTTCATCAGCGTCATATCCCTAAAAAGGACATTTTAAGCAAACGGCATGAAAAAGACCGATTAATTTATTCCAAAAAACAAAATCAATTTGAAGTATATTCATTATATAATCAAACAGATAATTTTCAAAAAAACTGTAGGTATAATCTTTTAGTATCTAAATTTCTTAATTATGAAAATAAAACGGAATGCTTTTTTTATAGATCTTCGTTTGAAGGAAATAAGAACAAAAATATCTCTTACACGTCTGAAAAGACTCTTTTAAATAGACTGCGAAACATCCCTATTAATAATTATCTAGATAATAATCTAGCTACTCTCTATATATATATGGAAAAACTGGCGTATCTAAAGGATTGGAAAATTATCAAAGTTTTTCGTAAAGAAAAAGTGGATAGTGGGGCCTGTATCACGATTGATACCAACAGGAATCAAAATACTCAAATTCTTACTAATAATTCTCAACTAATTACTAAAAAAAATCTTTCTTATCTAGGGTTTTTTGATTGGATGGGAATGAATCCAAAAATTTTAAAGCATCCCATATCAAATCTGGAATCTTGGTTCTTTTCAGAATTTGTATTACTTTATAATGTATATAAAAAGAAACCTTGGTTTATACCAAGTAAATTACTTCTTTTCAATTTGAGTAGAAATGCAAATGCAAATAGTAGTGAAAATAAAAAGATCAATGCAAAAGAAAAAGAACCCATAAGTCGAGGAGATCTTGGATCTATTCTCTCAGAACACAAAGAGATTCAAGAAAATTATGTAAAGTCAGAGCTGAAAAAAGGGAAAAAGAAAAAACAATACAAAAACAAGACAAAAGCAGCACTATATTTCTTCCTGAAACGTTATTTGGTTTTTCAATTGAAATGGGGCGATACTCTAACTCAAAGAATGATCAATAATATCAAGGTATATTGTCTCCTGCTTAGACTCATAGATCCAAGAAAAATAACTATATACTCGATTCACAAGAGAGAAATGAGTTTGGATATAATGCGGATTCAGAAGAATTTAAGTCTTAGAGAATTGATGAAAAGGGGAGTACTAAGTCTAGAACCTATTCGTCTATCTGAAAAAAAAGACGGACAATTTCTTATGTATAAAACCATAGGTATTTCGTTAATTCATAAAAGTAAACACCAAACTAATCAAAAATACCAAGGATCTATTTCTAAAAATAATTTTGGTAAAGCTATTTCAACACACCAAAAAATAACCGAAAATAGAGATCAAAATCGTTTTCATTTGCTTGTTCCCGAAACTATTTTATCGTTTAGACATCGTAGAAAATTGAGAATTTTAATTTGTTTCAATTCAACCTATAGAAATGGTATAGATAGAAATCTAGTATTTTCGAATGAAAAGAACATAAAAAACAGCACCCAAGTTTCACTTGACAATAAGCACCTTGATAGAGACATAAATACATTTATGAAACTAAAGCTTTTTCTTTGGCCTAATTATCGATTAGAAGATTTAGCTTGTATGAATCGTTATTGGTTTGATACGAATAATGCCAGTCGTTTCAGTATATTAAGGATACATCTGTATCCACGATTGAAAATTTGTGAATAATAGATTTTTATTATATATTATATACTCTAGATACCTATCTATATAATAAGGTATAGGAAGTATATTATATGAAAAGTAAACAAATATACGGATCACACGTCTTGTTTCACATTTCATTAATGTTTCAATTAAATCTCAAAATGAATTAACCAAACCTTAAAACTTTCTCGATTTGAGGTCTAAATTCAAATTCTTCGATGGAAAAATGGACTAATCCTTTTCTATCCCTATCTAAAGTTAAAGCCAATTAAAAATGGAATTAATGGATTTGAATTCAGAAAAATTAGGAGTTCATAAAAAACTTCGGATTATATGATTGTATATACGACAATTCAAATTAATGACATTATTATTACTGATCGGTAAAATAGATATCTGTAAATTCAGGGAAGGGGGATTTTTTGTATGGTAAAAAATTCATTCATTTCGGTTATTTCTAAAAAAGAAAACGAAGAGAACAAAGGGTCTGTTGAATTTCAAGTATTCAGTTTCACCAACAAGATAAGGAAACTAACTTCACATCTGGAATTGCACAAAAAAGACTCTTCATCTCAAAGAGGTTTGCGAAAAATTTTGGGAAAACGTCAACGACTACTGACCTATTTATCAAAAACAAATAGAGAGCGCTATAAAGAATTAATTACTAAGTTGGATATTCGCGAGATCAAAATCCGTTCATTTCATTTGGGGCGTAATACCATTTGAGCTTATTTCAATAACTCTTTTCGTTGCTTTAATTTTAATATTAATAGGTGTAATTGCTTTAGCTCGTCAATAAGCAACCTTTCAAAGGAGTAATTCAACTAATTTTAATTATTGTCTAAATTATAGAAAAGAGTTATTTTTCTATTAATCTATTACTAATATATTTTCGTTTTGTTTGATCTTTGTTAGCATCGAATTATTGAAATTATTGTTCAGATTGAAATCACTCAAGCTTGATAAAGAGTTGTTTAATGATACTCGAAGATTTACTTATTTTGAGTACTTATTTATTTTCTAGTTGGTAGCTAGGGATTGATCACAAAGCGAAATATGGTTAAAGCCCTTATGTGTCTTGAACTTATATTATATCCATTTTGTAACATTTTCCGATATTTTTGATAATCGTTAATTAAGTAAGAGGGGATATTTTATCAATTTTTGTTATAGCTATTGCAGCCGCCGAGGCTGCAATTCTGCTGGCTATTGTTTCATCAATTTATTGTAACATAAAATCAACTCGTATTAACCAATCAAATTTGTTGAATAAAATAAATAGTTAAATAATTTTATTATATTTATATAAATAAATATATAAATAAAGGGAAATTTTAATATTTATAAAAAATGAAAATTGGCAGGTTTGATACAGGGTAAGGTATGATCGTGGTTGCAAAAATAACTATAAAGAAATCAAAGTATTTTGGCCCTCACTCATAAACCAATTAGGAAGTAGATTAATTTTGATTACTCATTGATTCGTTTGGTATCTAAATAAAAATAGAAGATTCATTTTTAATTTATAAATGAATTTACTAGACTGAAAACTTATGATCTTCAAAAATGTATAGATCCAATGTCACATTCAGTAAAGATTTATGATACATGTATAGGATGTACTCAATGTGTCCGAGCGTGCCCCACCGATGTATTAGAAATGATACCTTGGGGCGGATGTAAAGCTAAACAAATTGCTTCTGCTCCAAGGACCGAGGACTGTGTTGGTTGTAAGAGATGTGAATCTGCTTGTCCAACTGATTTCTTGAGTGTTCGAGTTTATTTATGGCATGAAACAACTCGCAGTATGGGTCTAGCTTATTGATACGTTCGCTAAAATTTTACTTGAATCCATAATCCATTTTTTTATCGACAAAACCTGTGCTCAAATTCAAATATTTTGGGCACGGATTTTTCTGGCCCAAGTATATCTTGTCTTTACCACGAACCAATTTCCTTGTTTAACACTAATTGCAGTTTTCCAAAAATTCTGGAGTGGTATACTGTTTGTATCTTCGAAATGCTTCTAACGACTTACGCATTCTGCTATAATTTCCAATTAGATGATTCCTTAATCCTACTAGTGGAAGATTTAAAATGGATCCGTTTTTTTTAGTTTCATTGGAGATTAGGAATAGACGGACTCTCGATAGGACCTATTTTACTTTACTGAACTGACGGGATTTATCCCTACTTTAGCTACTTTAGCGGCTTGACCAGTTACTCGCGATTCTCGATTATTTCATTTCCTGGTGTTAGCAATGTACAGTGGGCAAATAGGATTATTTTGTCTTGGAACCTTTTCTTTTTTTCCTCATGTGGGAGTTAGAATTAATTCCCGTTTATCTATTTGTATCCGTGTGGGGGAGGAAAAAAACGTCTGTACTCGGGTACAAAATTTATATTTATTTTGTATACGGCAGGGGTTCTGTTTTTCTGTTAATGGGAGTTCTTACTATTGGTTTATATGGTTCTACTGAACCAACATGAAATTTTGAAATATTAGCTGCTCGGTTCTAGCCTACGGCCTTGTATATAATATATATAATATTTTGGTTTTTTTATTGCTTTTGCTGTCAAATTGTCAATAATAACCCTACATATGGTTACCAGATACCCATGCAAAAGCGCATTCTAGTACTTGTATGCTTTTAGTCGGAATCTTATTTAAAATGGGAGTGTATGAATTATGTCGAATCAATATGGAATGATTCCTCCACGCACACTCTCGATTTTCTCCCTGGTTGATAATCATAAGTGCAATCCAAATAATCTATGCAGTTTCAACACCTCTCGGCTAGCAGAATTAAAAAAAAAAGAATCGCCTATTCCTCGATATCTCATATGGCTTTCCTAATTTATAGGAATAGATTCTATGACTGATCTGGTGCTCAACGGAGCCCTTTTACATTACAAAACAAATAATATTTCATGGATTTATTGGCGCTGCGCTTTTTTCTTGGTCGGAACAACTTATGATAGAATACGTCTTGTTTATCTTGACGAAATGGGGGGTATAGCTATTCTAATGCAAAATATATTCACGATGTTCAGTATCTTTTGGATGCCCTCCCCTGCACTACCGGATATGAGTGGTTTTGTTATGGTATTAACTCCTATTTATTATCTATAGTTACGTCAGATCTTCTTCAGATTTTCTATGGATACAAAATATTGAATCTTTCAAACTCTTACTTTTCTGATTCTGGACACCAAGAGTTCTTTCTTTCACTATCAGCTGAAAAGGTTGAAGTTATTCTATCTAATTTTTTTAGAAATAGTTTTTTCTTATGTTAAGGAACAAAAAAATGAATAATGTGATGAGAACCCGGCGAATCACTGCAGTATTGTAGTGATTCGCCGGGTTCTCATCAGTTCACACAAGGTTTTTCTCTAATATATGATATGGTATACACCTTTCTATTTCGAATCCTTTTTGAATTCAATTCAATCTAAATGAACCATAACTATGGAGTCCTATTCCTAATAGATTGACTCCAAAATAGCAGATCCAAATTATAAGAAATCCAACAGAGGCCACAATTGCTGATTTTGTACCCTTCCACTTTATAGTTGTGCGAATATGTAAATAAATCGCGAATATGATCCAAGTAATAAAAGCCCAAGTCTCTTTTGGGTCCCAACTCCAATAGGATCCCCACGCTTCGTTAGCCCATACTGCGCCTGAAAGGGTTCCTATGGTTAAAAAGATAAACCCTAGACGAATAACCCGATAACTCCAATAATCCAATTGTTGGATCAATTGCGATCTGTAATAATTACTTGCAGAAAAAAACGAACTCTTTTCAAAAATATTACTCTGTATATTCATATATTCGATCTCCCCAAAGAAAAATGACTCATAAAAAAAAAATTATTACTCATAAAGTAAAACTTTTTTTTTTAACTGTAATGACTAGAAGAGATACTGATAATAATGATCCACATAAAAGGGCTGCATAACTTAATATCATTATACTTACGTGCATTATTAGCCACTCGGATTGAAGGGCGGGTACCATTATTGTGGATTCA